CTCTATTATGGATTTCTGACCACATTCTCCATAGGTCCCTCTTAGATCTTCTTTCTCCAATCTTGGATTAGGGAAGAAGGAGATATTCGCGACTACTGGCGGTTTCATTATGGGGCAGCTCATGATCTTCATATCGATCTATTATCCACCTCTGTATCTATTCTTTCTTAGCTAAACGGGTGGAGGATCCACCCAATTTGTTTATATCATGGGCTCGAAAAACGGATCCAAATTTGACTGAAATGCACGATCTTCACAGGTATCACTTTTCACGATACCTAAAAGGTGCAATAGCCATTTTGAACCATTTCCTATACTATAAGAGAATGGTTTCCATTACTTTGAGAAATGGATTCTTATATCAAACTATAGCTATTACATTAAAGAAGTAATAGAAGTCGAAGACGCAGAATGGTAGTGAATAGAGAGAAAGATTCTTCTGATTTTCTTGTTCCTGAAAATATTCTATCTATCTCCTAGACGCCGTAGAGAATTGAGAATTTTCATGTCTTTCAATTCTCGTACTCGTAATTGGAAAGTTACGGAAGGAGACCCGTCATTTTGCAATGAAAACAACATATAAAACTCTGGCAAATTTCGAAATCAGGCCAAGCGTCTTAATACATATGCAAAAAAATTCATTATTGGCCCACCATTGATTAGAAGATTTCGCTTGTATGAATCGCTATTGGTTTGATACGAATAATGGCAATCGTTTCAGTATGTTAAGGATACAATACAGATGTATCCACAATTCATTTAGAGTTACTTAATAGCCTATTTCTTATACCATATCTCTATCCCGTGAAATTATCGAGCCGAAAGATGGATGCATATGCTGTGTTTCATTTTGCTAAATGATATCAATTAAATGGTGTATCAATTCCATAAATTGGATATAGCAATAAAAAAACCAGCAAAATTCTTTCTAATATTTTAGATAGAGGAAACATCTAAAATATTAGAAAGAATGTACTCTTCTATCCAAATCCAATTTGCATTGATAAAATCAATCCAAATTCCAGTAGTAGATGAATAATTGCAAATTTTTGTGTGTACGAGATTAGAATAACTTCAAAATAACTGACATAATTTTTTATTTTTCCTGATCAGAAAAATATATGAAAAAGAAAGGAGGTAGAAAAATTTTGGGATTTATGGTTAAAGAAGAAAAAGAAGAAAACAGAGGTTCTGTTGAATTTCAAGTATTTAGTTTCACCAATAAGATACGGAGACTTGCTTCACATTTGGAATTACACAAAAAAGATTTTTCATCCGAAAGAGGTCTACGAATACTTTTGGGAAAACGTCGACGTTTGCTAGCTTATTTGGCAAAGAAAAATAGAGTACGTTATAAGAAATTAATCAGTCAGTTGAATATTCGGGAGCAGTAATTTAATCGTTCGAATTTTTTTCTTTTTTTATTAGTAGTCTTATAGTAGTCTTAGATTTTGCATTTTGATGAGCCTCGTTTTGAGGAATTCATGGAATAATCCATTTTCATGGAATAATGAATTAAGGAAGAAAGGATATGAGTCTACCGCTTACAAGAAAAGATCTCATGATAGTCAATATGGGCCCTCAACACCCATCAATGCATGGTGTTCTTCGACTGATCGTTACTCTTGATGGTGAAGATGTTATTGATTGTGAACCCATATTAGGCTATTTACACAGAGGAATGGAAAAAATCGCGGAAAACCGAACTATTAAGAGATGAGGGAAATAGAGAGATGGTAGAAGGGGATAGGAAAGGGGAAGATATTTGTAAATTCCTTAAGTTAAGAAAGAAAAAAGAATAAAAATACGGATACATAACATAAAAAAAAGAATAAATAAGACGAAATTCGTCCTCCTCCTACATATTTAATTTCTTCTCCTATACAAAAACTAACAAGACCCACCCCATTGGTAATTCCATCAATGACACCTTTATCAAAAAATTCCGTTAGTTCGGTTAATGCTCTTATACCGAAGGTAAAGACCCTAGTATAGAAAATATCTATATAACCGCGATTATATGACCAACTGTATATATTTTTTTTTATTTTATCAAAAAAGTACGAAAAAGGACTTTCCTTGTAAAAGGAATTTTGTAAATCCAAATTCTGAAAAAAAGAATAAGAGGATCCATAGAAAATATATGCAATGAATAAACCGAAGATAGCTAAACTTACAGAATAAATTGCATTAGTAAAAAATTCATATGAATTTATGGAAGAATTAGAACTTTCCTGGGTAAAGTTTATTGAGGGAGTTAACCACTTTGATAATATGGTTAACCCCCCTATTCCATTATCCGTCGCTCCATTATCAAAAGAGATTCCTATGAATCCAATGAACAAAGTAAAAAGCAGTAATATAAGAAGAGGAAATAACATAGTATTTTCCGTTTCATGCGGATAGGCAAAAGTTTTTTTAGCCCCAAAGGACGTACTAAAGGATCCTATCCTATTTGTTGTATTACCTTGAATTTTTGGTATATTTTGTAAAAAAAAAGAAACTCCATTCTTTGTTGTTGATAAAATGAAACCCCTATTCACTCCTTTGGGTATCCTTTTTCCCCACAAGGATATTGAATACAAGGGACCCTCTTTAGTGCTACTATAATTTTGAAAATGAACGCGCAAATACCCATCAAATGTAAGTAAATATATCCGAAACATATAAAAGGCAGTTAATCCTGCAGTAAAGGAAGCTATTATTCCAAAAAAGGGCGAATATAACCAACTATTACTAAGGATCTCATCTTTGGACCAAAAGCAAGCAAGAGGCGGAATACCACAAAGAGAAAGTGTACCCCATAAAAAAGCGGATCTTGTAATTGGAATATATTTTCTTAAACCGCCCATAAGAACCATATTCTGACTTTTATCTGGTGAATATCCAACAAGAGGTTCCATTGAATGAATAATTGATCCGGATCCCAAGAACAATAAAGCTTTTGAATAAGCATGAGTGATCAAATGAAATAAAGCAGCTTGATAAGAACCTATACCTAAAGCTAACATCATATAACCCAATTGAGACATTGTAGAATAGGCTAAGCTTCTTTTAATATCTCTCTGAGCAAGAGCTAAAGTAGCTCCTAAGAAGAGTGTTATTGTACCTACTAAAGAAATTAAACTCATTATCAAAGGTAGAGATATGAAAAGAGGAAGAAGTCGAGCTAGAAGAAAAATACCCGCAGCAACCATAGTTGCTGCGTGTATAAGAGCTGAAATGGGAGTGGGTCCTTCCATAGCATCGGGTAACCATACGTGAAGAGGGAATTGTGCGGATTTCGCAACTGCACCAAGGAATAATAAAAAAGCACACAAAGTAGTAAGTAAAGAATTAATTCCATTATTAGGAATCCAGTTATTAGCTATTTTGAACAAATCCCTAAACTCTAAACTACCTGTTATCCAAAAAAAACCTAAAATTCCTAATAATAGACCAAAATCCCCTACACGATTAGTTACAAAAGCTTTTTGACAAGCACTCGCTGCGATTGGTCGTGTAAACCAAAAGCCTATCAATAAATAGGAACACATTCCTACGAGTTCCCAAAAAAAATAAATTTGTATCAAATTGGAGCTAGTAACCAATCCTAGCATGGAAGTATTGAAAAAACTTATATAAACAAAAAATCTCAAATACCCTTCATCGTGAGACATATAACCGTCACTATAAATAAGAACCAGGATTCCTACAGTAGTAATTAGTATTAACATAATAGAAGTAAGCGGGTCAATCAAGTATCCAAATTCTAAAGAAAAATCATTATTGACGGTCCAAGACCATAGATATTGATAGATAGAACTTCCATTTATTTGTTGAATAGACAGTTGAACTGAGAATACCATAGCTATACTTAAGAGTAAAACACTAGGAAAAGCCCATATGCGACGAAGATTTTTTGTTGCTGTCGGAATAAAAAAAAGGCCAAATCCCATTGACATAATAACTGGAAGTGGGAGAAGAGGGATTACCCATGCATATTGATATATATGTTCCATAAGAAAAGAAGTTGCAATTTTTACTTGAAATTTTTACTTGAATTTTTCTATAAAATAAAAGGGTTTCCGATTCACCAAATCAATTCTTATCTCTTTCTGAAGGAATAAATAAAAAGAATAAGAAAAAATACTGGAATTCTTAATTTTTTCAAAAATTTATTTCATTGAGATAATCTAAAATTCAAAATGGGTTTAATTGGTTAAATTCAAAAAGTTAATCAAAAAACTTCGTTACCTAATTATTACCTAAATAAGGATATTTAGATTTCTTTAAAACAAAGATGAAGCAGCTCTCTTGTTTCGTAACTGATTGATTGAATTCCAATGAAAAGAAAACCCATGTTTATAAAAAATTATAAAAGAGTTCTTACTTCATATAGAACTCAAATCCTAATGACTATAATTACCTAAGTTTAAGAATGTCTTGTTTAAGAGACTCCGTATTTTTTGTTTTGATGGGTATTCCATAATGGAATACCATTCTGAACTTAATTAACTATTTGGATTCCCCCTTCTTTTTATCCACCCATCTTATATAGGGGATAGGCTTCCATACCGTATATCTATATATGGAGTATACTTGATATATAAATATCTATAAATAGATTTAAAGGGGAAACCTTTCCATATATTCTATATTATTAAAACAAAGTATAAAATATATACGGAAAAAAATTCAGAATGTCAGTATCTTTCAGTATCTAAGTATAAATACTAAGAAAAAGAGGAAAGAAGGATTGATTTGCCACAATAGATGTCTTTCACATACAACTAGAAAAAAATAATTTCCTTTTTGAATGGCTGTTCCAAAAAAACGTATTTCATTGTCAAAAAAGCGTATTCGTAAAAATATTTGGAAGAAAAAAACTTATTTTTCCATAGTACACTCTTACTCTTTAGCAAAATCAAGATCATTTTCCAGCGGGAATGAACATCCAAAACCAAAGGGTTTTTTGGGGCAACAACAACAAACAAATAATAAGTAATACGGTTTTGGAATAATCTGAATTGACCTATCAAAAAATTATTTCAATTACTTAAATATGAATAATTTCGATTAATTAATTAATGTACTTTTATGTGTTGAATTACTCAGTACAATATTGTTAGAACAAACTCCTCTGATATATAGAATAAAAGTTTTGGTATACTGTGTGCTAAGTATTCTTTCCCTATCAATGATCCATTAATTTTTCATAATAGAATTCTCATAATAAAATATGAGAATTCTATTATGAAAAGTGGAGTATTCTTGCAATAGTACTTATGGCTTCCATTTTCTCCAAAATCGTTGGTTTAATGTTAGTAAAGTAAATCCTATTAATATTAATAGGAGCATAAAGTTTGATTCTATAAATTTTTCCTTTTATTGAAAGAATTCTCAAAATTTAAGGGAGAAACTAATTAGAAAAAAAGGAGTTCCAACTCTTTCAAGCAGTCTTTCTATTCTATTAGGCACAGCAAGAGTTTATTGTAAAAAAAATTGCAATGATACTACCAAACGAAGTCTATTTTAATGAAGACTCTAATGTTCCTAAATTTTATAGACTTTCCCAATCTCGACGATTCGCGAGATAATAGCTATTATTCTTTTAAGTTACCTATTATTTGAAGTTAGCCGCCATGGTGAAATTGGTAGACACGCTGCTCTTAGGAAGCAGTGCTCAAGCATCTCGGTTCGAATCCGAGTGGCGGCATTCTCGAAAAAGAATACAATAGATTAGAAAATGGATTCAATTCGAAATTTACAATTTTGTAATGGGACCTTCCCCTTATGCTATTTGCAACTTTAGAACATATACTAACTCATATCTCTTTCTCAACCATTTCTATTGTGATTACGATTCATTTGATAACCTTATTAGTTCGTGAACTTGGGGGATTACGTGATTCGTCAGAAAAAGGAATGATAGTTACTTTTTTCTCTATAACAGGATTCCTAGTTTCTCGTTGGGCTTCTTCGGGACATTTTCCATTAAGTAATTTATATGAGTCATTGATCTTCCTTTCATGGGCTCTGTATATTCTTCATACCATTCCTAAGATACAGAACTCTAAAAATGATTTAAGCACAATAACTACGCCAAGTACTATTTTAACGCAAGGCTTTGCCACATCCGGTCTTTTAACTGAAATGCATCAATCCACAATACTAGTACCTGCTCTACAATCTCAGTGGTTAATGATGCATGTCAGTATGATGTTACTAAGCTATGCAACTCTTTTGTGCGGATCCTTATTATCTGCCGCTATTCTAATCATTAGATTTCGAAAGAATTTCCATTTCTTTTCTAAAAAGAAAAAAAATGTTTTATTTAAAACATTTTTCTTTAGTGATTTTAATGCAAAAAGAAGTGCTTTAAAAAGCACCTCTGTTCCTTCATTTCCAAATTATTACAAATATCAATTAACGGAGCGTTTGGATTCTTGGAGTTATCGTGTCATTAGTCTAGGATTTACCCTTTTAACCATAGGTATTCTTTGTGGAGCAGTATGGGCTAATGAGGCGTGGGGATCCTATTGGAATTGGGATCCTAAGGAAACTTGGGCATTTATTACTTGGACCATATTTGCAATTTATTTACATAGTAGAACAAATCCAAATTGGAAGGGTACGAATTCGGCACTTGTAGCTTCGATAGGATTTCTTATAATTTGGATCTGCTATTTTGGTATCAATCTATTAGGAATAGGTTTGCATAGTTATGGTTCGTTTACATTAACACCTAAATGATTACATAAACTGAAACCTTCATGAAATGCACGTTTTTACTTTTTTGTTTTATTTGAGAACCCTTTGAGAGGGCGTTCAAAGGGTTCTCAAATAAAACAAAAAAGATCTAATTAGACTTTTTACTTTTTTCTGCATTAATAGTAATAGAGCGGACTAATTAAAAAAACCTATTTAGGATAATAATTGGATAAGAGAGCCTCTACCCTGTCAACGGATAGGGAGAGAACTAAATCTGGATAAATACCAATACCTATTACTGGTAAAAAGATACAGATTAAAATAAAGAGTTCCCGTGGTCCAGAATCCACAAAATTTGCGTTTGGAACATTAAATAGCTTGTATCCATAGAACATCTGGCGTAACATAGATAATAAATAAATAGGGGTTAATATCATTCCGATTGCCATTACAAAAGTAATTAGCATTTTTGGCATTAACAGAAATTTTGGACTAGTAATTAGTCCAAAAAAGACTACTAATTCTGCGACAAAACCACTCATTCCTGGTAAGGCAAGAGAAGCCATTGAAAAGCTACTAAACATAGTAAAAATTTTCGGCATTGGGATAGATATTCCCCCAAGTTCTTCGAGATAAACAAGACGCATTCTATCAGAAGCCGTTCCTGCCAAGAAAAAAAGTGTAGCACCAATAAATCCATGGGATAATATTTGTAAAATAGCTCCATTGAGTCCAATGTTGGTTATGGAACCAATTCCTATAATTATGAAACCCATATGAGATACGGAGGAATAGGCTATTCTTTTTTTGAAATTTCGTTGACCAAGAGAAGTTGAAGCTGCATAGATTATCTGGATAGCTCCTATTATTACCAACCAGGGCGAAAATAGATAATGAGCATGAGGTAATAATTCCATGTTGATACGAATCAATCCATATGCTCCCATCTTTAATAAGATTCCCGCTAAAAGCATACATGTACTATAATGAGCTTCCCCATGGGTATCTGGTAACCACGTATGTAGGGGTATAATCGGCAATTTGACAGCATAAGCAATAAGGAAGCCAAAATATAAAAGTATTTCCAAGGTTGCTGGGTATGATTGATTAATTAATCTTTCCAAATCTAATCCTGGTTCATTGGAACCATATAAGCCCATACCCAGAACTCCGATTAAGAAAAAAATGGAACCGCCTGCAGTATACAAAATAAATTTTGTAGCTGAATATAAACGCCTCTTTCCCCCCCACATGGATAAAAGTAAGTAAACAGGAATTAATTCTAACTCCCACATGATAAAAAAAAGTAAAAGATCTCGCGAAGAAAATAATCCTATTTGACCACTATACATTGCGAGCATCAGGAAATAGAATAATCGCGAATTCCGGGTAACTGGCCAAGCTGCTAAAGTAGCTAAAGTAGTTATAAATCCTGTCAATAAAATAGATCCTACTGAAAGTCCATCGATTCCCAATCTCCAGTGAAAATCGAGGATATCTATCCATTTATAATCCTCCTTTAGTTGGATTAAGGGATCCTCCAGTTGGAAATGATAACAGAATGCATAAGTCATTAGAAGGAATTCTAATAAACAAATGGATATAGTATACCACCTAATGATTTTGTTTCCCCTATGGGGTAAAAAGAAAATTAATAAACCTGCAAATATCGGCAAAACAACAAGTATTGTTAACCAAGGAAAATAACTCATGATAAAGTGATAAAGACAAGATACGTTTTGACCAGAAAAGCCCGTGCTCGATTATTTCAAGCACAGGCTTCTTCGGTAAAGAGGAATCAGACGATTCGAATGAAGTTTTTTGTAACGTATCAATAAGATAGAGCCATACTACGGGTTGTTTCAGGTCCTAAATAAACACGGACACTTAAAAAATCTGTCGGGCAGGCGGATTCGCATCTTTTACAACCCACACAATCTTCAGTTCTCGGCGCGGAAGCAATTTGCTTGGCTTTACATCCATCCCAAGGTATCATTTCTAATACATCTGTTGGACAAGCTCGTACACATTGAGTGCATCCTATACATGTATCGTAAATTTTTACGGAATGTGACATTGGATCTATAAATTTTTCTTTTCAACATAAAATTTTTCGATCTGGTAAAAATGAAATTAGTACTATCATGAGTCATATGTATTGTAGACACCAGACGAAGCAATGGTTTATCCAAACCTCAAAAAAAATATATATATATTTTTTTTAATCCGTTTGTGAGAAAGCGTGAAAAAAGCCAAGAGACTTGAATTTTTGACTTCAATAATCAGAATTATATGAATTGTAGATACAAATTCGAATTAGCCAATAAATTGGCTATCGTCTTTTCAATATAAATTATTGCAATATTAAAATTGCAATATCAATGAATTACAAAAATTCATTTAAGTGAAAAAGAATACTATGCAATAACCTATTAAAAAAAAATGTATATTCTCAAATAATACTAAGAAAATAGTATTGATTTCCATTCATCTTAATATTCAATATTATTATATATGCGCCTTTGTTTATAGGATTGTATATCTAATTATTCAATAAATTAGATTGATTGACACGAGTTGATTTCCTATTACGATGGATGGAAGAAAGAATGGATAGTCCAATAGCGGCCTCAGCAGCCGCAAGGGCTATCACAAAAATTGCAAAAATGTCTCCTTTTAATTGGCGACTGTCAAATAGATCAGAAAATGTTACGAGATTTAGATTAATTGAATTCAGTATAAGTTCAAGACATATTAGAGCTCTAACCATGTTTCGGCTTGTGATCAATCCATAGATACCAATCGAAAATAAATAGACACTCAAAAAAAGTACATGCTCAAACATCATTAATTAACTCCTTATAAATCTCGATTCATTTCAATATGAGGACAAGAATTGAACCGATTCAATTAATTACAATAGAACAATTACACAACAAAAGAGAAAAGAAAGAAGGTATTTGTTGGCAGTAGATCGGTTTTACTAAATCAAAATTTTGATTCTTTAGTTATTTATTTTAGATTTGCAATTCTTAGAATTTTTACTATTTCCAAATTTTCTTATTGCCGAGCCATAGTAATTGCACCTATTAAAGAAACTAGAAGAATTATGGAAATGAGTTCAAACGGAAGATAAAAATCGGTTGCTAAATGAATCCCAATTTGTTGAACATTATTTATGAGACCCTGTTCTACTATTTGGTTTGATCTTGTAGTCCAAAGAATTCCATACCATGACGTATCTGGGATAGTAGTCATTAGTGAAAAAACAATAGTTATACAAACTAGTGAAGTGAACCCATCTCCAATAGTCCAATAATTCTTATCTTTAGACCATTCTGAGCCATTTACGAACATTACGGCGAATATGATCAAGACATTTATGGCTCCCACATAAATAAGAAGTTGTGCCACAGCTACAAAGTAGGAATTTAATAAAAAATAGAATAAGGATATACAAACAAGAACTAATCCCAGCGAAAAGGCAGAATAAATGGGGTTGTTAAGTAATACTACTCCTAGACCCCCTAGTAGAAGAACAAATCCCCCAAATAGCATAAGAATCTCATGTATTGGTCCAGGTAAATCCATTATGGATAAAAAGAAATTAATAGTATAAAATTTTTCATGAACTGACTAAAACTAAAGGATTCAAGAAAGGCAAAAGGGATTAGGATATTTTTGGGGGGTATAAGCTGTATAGTTAGAAATTATATCACGAAAATCTAGTCTGATTTAAAATAATCAAAAATTCCGAATAAGCATGTAGTTATTCGTTTTTCTTTATAGTTAGTAAAGGATTATTCTTTTTTTATAACAAAAAGAAAAGAAAAAAATACGAATTTAGTAATCAGTAATCGTTCTTGAATTCGAAGATTTATCTTCCTCTATTTTACTTTTAGTAGAATTTCTAATTGTTTGAATTGTGTAATCTTCCATTATGGAGATCGGTAACCGACTTAAAGCAATTTGATTGTAATTCAATTCATGACGATCATAAGTAGAAAGTTCATACTCTTCAGTCATTGATAAACAGCTTGTCGGACAGTACTCAACACAATTGCCACAAAATATACAAACTCCGAAATCAATACTATAATTAAGCAATTGCTTCTTTTTAATATCCTTTTCAAATCTCCAATCCACAAGGGGTAGATCTATCGGACATACGCGAACACATACTTCACAAGCAATACATTTATCAAATTCAAAGTGGATTCGGCCCCGAAAACGCTCCGGTGTAATTGATTTTTCGTAAGGGTAGTGAATCGTTATAGGTAAACGATTTGTGTGGGATAAGGTAGTTATGAAACTTTGACCAATGTACCGTGTAGCACGTATTGTTTGTTGACCATAACTCATGAACCCAGTTACCATAGGGAACATATTCATTCTAAATATCTATGAAAAAGATATGTTTCTTTCTCTTGTTTGAGAGAACCTTTGTGTTGAAAATATTCTTACTGTTATTGTATTATCTTATTTATAGTGAAACAAGTTGGGAAGAGGTTGTTAATAAGAGATTGCCCAGAGAAATAGGTAAAAGAAATTTCCATCCAAGATTTAATAACTGATCCATTCTCATCCTGGGTAAAGTCCATCTTATTGTGATAGAAATGAAGAGAAATAAATAAGCTTTAGTTAATGTAATAAAGATACCTATTGTTATTTCCAAAATTCCAATTGGGTTATTCATTTGGAAAAAATCAAAAAAGGATATATAGGGAATAGATAAATTCCACCCACCTAAGTAGAGAACTGTTACAAATAAAGAGGAAACTAATAAATTGAGGTAAGAAACAAGATAAAATAAACCATATTTTATACCGGAATATTCGGTTTGATAACCTGCTACTAATTCTTCCTCTGCTTCTGGTAAATCAAAAGGTAATCTTTCACATTCTGCCAACGAAGAAATTAGAAAAACTAGAAAACCTATAGGCTGACGCCAAATATTCCATCCAAAAAAACCATACTTTGACTGTGCTTCAACTATATCAACTGTACTTGAACTGTTAGATAATCATAGTCGATGATAACATCACAGTTCCCACCGCTATTCCAAAACCGTACGTGAAACCTTAGCTTCATACGGCTTCTCTATGATCAGAAAAAAGAGAGGACTGTTTCGTTATTAGCCCCCGGGGCGCAGATAGAATTAGGTAAAATAAAATAGATGGCAAAGTCCTAAATTAGACCAAAGTAATTCTGTCTGCTAGAATAAGAAAAAGAGCTTCTGAATTGATCTCATCCTTTATAATATAATAAATTTTTTTCTTTCTTCAGTAATAACTTAATCTTGGAATAAAATACTTGTTATAGGAATTAAATTAATAAATGAAAAGATTTGGGTATTAGTTCATAAGGAATTCTCTATGAATAGAGGAAGGAAATAATTCCAATTTTTTTGTATTGCACTCCACATCTTTTGTCCTACTCTTCTTTCCCTAGGTAGGGGGTATTTAAAATTAAAAAGAAAAAAAAAAGGGGTAAAGGGTTAATTCGTTCTTTATAGCCATTTCCTTAACAAGTGAATGGGAACATACTCTGGATCGGAATACGAAGAAAGTACTACTTGATAATTTCCACTAATTTCAAGTCCTTATTATGATTCCTTTTATGGGGCAAAATCTCTAATATCTTAGATTCCCCATTCTTAATCCTTTATGTACTTTAGTGTTCCTAACCCTTCACTAACTTTTGATGGATTCTTCTTATGATTATAAGTTATAGTAATAACTAGGAATATTCTAGTAATGGAATTCCATATCGCGAATCCTTTATTCTTGCCCGCTTCAAGATAGGATGACTAATTAAAAAATATCAATCTTGGGATAAAGAGTTTACACTGCTTATGTTTACTTCAACTTTTTTCTTGTACGTAGGAAATGAGATTTTTCTTTTTACTACAAATTTATAAGGTGTTTTGTTTCACTCATATAGCTATCTAGTTTAACTTACCAACCCGAATACGGAATAATAAAAGGAAGATAAATAGTTAATGGATTTTATAGGAAAAAGACCCTATTTTAACGAATCACACGTAGAGATATTGCTAGCACACAAAAAGTTAATGGTATTTCATAACTAATGGATTGAGCAGCAGCTCGTAGACCGCCTGAAAAAGAATATTTATTATTTGAGCTATATCCTGCCATAAGAAGACCGATAGGGGCAATACTTGAAATGGCAATCCATAAAAAAACACCAATACTAAGATCAGCTAAAACAAAATGATATCCCAAAGGGATAACTAAAAAACTTAATAAAATGGATATGACTGCTATAGAGGGTCCAATGCTAAATAAAGGAATATCCCCTCGGGATGGTAGTATATCCTCTTTTAAAAGTAGCTTAGTCCCATCTGCTATAGCTTGAAGCAGTCCCAGGGGGCCCGCATATTCAGGACCAATACGTTGTTGTATCGACGCGGATATTTCTCTTTCTAACCACACAATTACGAGTACCTCTATTGTGATTCCCAAAAGGAGGGTCAAAATGGGTAGAATCGATATGAGTCCATAGACTTCTTTTAATAATTCCGATTTCGAAAAAGAATTTATAGTTTCTACCTCTACCCTATCTATTATCATTTCAACGATCAACTTCTCCCATAATGATATCTATACTACCTAATATCGTCATGATATCAGCCAATTTCATTTTTTTAACTAGTTGAGGAAGAATTTGCAAATTAATAAAACCGGGTGGACGAATTTTCCATCTCCAGGGGAAAAGGCTATCATCTCCTACTAGATAAATTCCTAATTCACCTTTTGGGGCTTCCACTCTTACATAAAGTTCTTGCTTTGACAATTCAAAATTGGGTGAAGGTTTTTTACCAAGAAATCTATATTCAAAATCATTCCATTCGGAATTCTTTGCTTTCTTAAAGCGTCGGACTTCTAAATTCTCATAAGGGCCTCCAGGAATTTTTTCTACTGCTTGTTGAATTATTTTAATAGATTCCCTCATTTCACTGACTCGTACTAAATAACGAGCTAATGAATCCCCTTCTTTTTGCCACTGGACTTTCCAATCAAATTGGTTGTAAGACTCATAAGGATCCACTTTACGAAGATCCCATTGTATTCCAGAAGCTCGTAACATAGGTCCCGATAAGCCCCAATTTACTGCTTCTTCTCCCCTAATAAAACCTACTCCCTCAACTCGCTCTAAAAAAATGGGATTCTGTGTAATAAGTTGTTGATATTCAACAACTCCGCGTAAAAAATAATCACAGAAATCCAAACATTTATCGATCCATCCATAAGGTAGATCCGCGGCTACTCCTCCGATGCGAAAGTAATTGTGCATCATTCGCATACCTGTAGCAGCTTCAAATAGATCGTATATTAATTCTCTCTCTCTAAAAATATAGAAAAAAGGGGTCTGTGCGCCGAGATCCGCCATAAAAGGCCCAAGCCATAACAAGTGAGAAGCTATACGGCTCAGCTCTAACATAATTACCCTAATATAGCTGGCTCTTTGCGGTATTTGAATATTCTCCAAGAATTCTGGTGCATTTACCGTTATTGCTTCTGTAAACATAGTAGCTAAATAATCCCATCGTGTTACATAAGGTAAGTATTGTATAATAGTTCGGTTTTCCGCGATTTTTTCCATTCCTCTGTGTAAATAGCCTAATATGGGTTCACAATCAATAACATCTTCACCATCAAGAGTAACGATCAGTCGAAGAACACCATGCATTGATGGGTGTTGAGGGCCCATATTGACTATCATGAGATCTTTTCTTGTAAGCGGTAGACTCATATCCTTTCTTCCTTAATTCATTATTCCATGAAAATGGATTATTCCATGAATTCCTCAAAACGAGGCTCATCAAAATGCAAAATCTAAGACTACTATAAGACTACTAATAAAAAAAGAAAAAAATTCGAACGATTAAATTACTGCTCCCGAATATTCAACTGACTGATTAATTTCTTATAACGTACTCTATTTTTCTTTGCCAAATAAGCTAGCAAACGTCGACGTTTTCCCAAAAGTATTCGTAGACCTCTTTCGGATGAAAAATCTTTTTTGTGTAATTCCAAATGTGAAGCAAGTCTCCGTATCTTATTGGTGAAACTAAATACTTGAAATTCAACAGAACCTCTGTTTTCTTCTTTTTCTTCTTTAACCATAAATCCCAAAATTTTTCTACCTCCTTTCTTTTTCATATATTTTTCTGATCAGGAAAAATAAAAAATTATGTCAGTTATTTTGAAGTTATTCTAATCTCGTACACACAAAAATTTGCAATTATTCATCTACTACTGGAATTTGGATTGATTTTATCAA